GCATTGGATAAGTACATTTATAAGTACCTTGGGGCAAAATTTCAGGTCCGTTTTTCACACTTTCAGTACCGTGTGTCAGAATTGAATAAGTCCATTAAGTCAGAATTGAATAAATACAAAAAGAAGATTTATCAGTACCTTGTTAGGTCCCTTGGGGAAGAATTTGAATTCCTTATGCGAACCTTTCAGTGGGTTGTGTCAGAAATTCAGTACTTGCTGTTAATAAACTTGAGGAGAAACACGGGTCGGTTCGTGAATATTTTCTTATTTGTTACCTGTGCCTACTATTTAGGCAGAATACCTTTATTCATTTTTCCACATCCACTGACAAGCGTCCAAGCCCCACAACTGCAACCAAATTGGTTAGCCAGACAAGGCCGAGAAGCTGACACTTACTGGGAGGACGAGGACGAGGACGAGGACGAGGAAAAGGAAGAGGAAAAGAAAGAGGAAAAGAAAGAGGAGATTGCACGAAAAAAAGTGCTATTCAAAGAAGAAATTCCTCCCACGCGTTTGGGAGCGGATCTGGATGAAGAAAAAGATCAAAAAGCACCCATAGTGGTGGAAGGCATTTTAGCGGCCGATTTTTTTCAGTTTCAATGGACTCGTCCAGTACGATACATAAGCAATCAACACTTTTTTGGGGCTGTAAGAAAGGAAGCTTCACAATATTTTTTTGATACATGCCGAAGTGATGGAAAAAAAAGAATATCTTTTACAGATCCTCCAAGTTTTTCTAGTTTTAAGGAACTGACGAAAGGGATGATATCTTCGTCCACAGTAGAAAGACTCTCCTTTGATAAACTAGACAAAGATTGGCTTTATAAGAACAAACAAAGACAAAACAACTTAAATAACGAGTTTATAAAGAGAATTGAGGCTCTAGACACGGGATTTCTTTTTCTAGATATACTCGACAAAAGGACTCGGGTTTGTATTGAGAAAATGAACGAAACCTGCCTCTGCCTACCAAAAAGGTATGATCCTTTGTTGAATGGGCCCTCTCGTGGAAGAATCAAAAAGTTTCGAAAAGTAATCGAGGATCCCGAAGAAAAGGAGAAAAGCGAAGAAAAGGAGAAAAGCGAAGAAAAGGAGAAAAGCGAAGAAAAGGAGAAAAGCGAAGAAAAGGCACCGAAAAGCAAAGAACAGGAGAAAAGGGAAGAAGAGGCACGTCTACGCGAAGAAGCACGTCTACGCGAAGAAGCACGTCTACGCGAAGAAGCACGTCTAAGCGAAGAAAGGGCACTTCTTCAATTGGGTGAATTTCGTGAAAAAGTCTACAATGTAATTAAATCTCGTAAATCTAGTGGAAGAAAAAAGAATGCAATGCAATCTCGTCGAAGAAAAAAGAATGCAATGCAATCTCGTCGAAGAAAAAAAAATGGAACTACAAAATCTCGTGAAAGAATCGACGATGGAACTATAAAATCTCGTCGAAGAAAAAAAAATGGAACTACAAAATCTCGTGAAAGAATCGACGATGAACCTACAGAATCTCAACTTAAGCAAATCCTTGCTCTAAATCAAATTCATGAGACCCTTTTGCCAGGTTTCATTTTCGAGTCCCCAAAATTTGAAGAGAGAATGTTCGCGATACTCAAAAGTAAAACACTAAAACTAAGAGCAGAAGGAAAATTATATTATAATCCTTTGGCAAAATTTTTTTCTAAGCCTTGGGAAAAAGGGGGGGGAGGCATTGATTGGAACCAGCGAAAACTAAAAAAGCTAAAGCAACTAAGGACTTATAAAGTGGGAGAAAGTGTGGGACGAGCGCACATCGGTCAACGCGTCCCTCGCTGGTCATACGTATTACTCCGCGAGGTCGCATACGACCTGGGCGAACCCTTTGTGACCAAGCGGGGAGATAATGAGTGCTTTGATATTATATCAGCACAATACAAATATGAAATTATTTTGAATCAGGATACTCAAAATTTACTTATCAAAAATCTTTCTAAAGATAGTAATAAGATTGATCCGGAGATTGCTAAAGAGATTAATGAGAAGGTTAAGAAGGATTTGATCAAGAGTGGGGGAGACCCTTATAGTATTGACTTTGAGAAAAGCCTTGCTCATGTTCACGTTGGCAGCCTCATCACCAATATCGAGTGGAAAACCGAGAATAAGGACGTGTGGAGGACCTCCTTGAGAGCGGTGCGCGACCAATTTTGGCATCAGGATGACATCAAAGGTGTTGCGAGCGTCCTAAGGCGTAAAAACGGAGTTGTTGTAAGACAGATTGAAATGTTTCCGCATTCCCCTCTTTTTTTGGGCTTCTTAAAAAGTACACTGTCTAGTTCTTTTAGGGTAGTGAAACCCCTTGTTTTGAAAATGCAAAATTTGCTGCATAGGTTTGGAATCAAAAAAGGGGACCTTTTCACTCTTAAGGGACCTAAGAAAGAACAGACAAAAACAAAAAGGAAGACAAAAAGGAAGATAGACGAAAAAAAAAGCAAAGCATTGAAAGAACGGAAAAAATGGAAAAGAATCAAAAAAGATAAAATCGAACTAGACCCCGAAGAAGAGCTGTTCCGGATGGATGGAATAGATGCATGGAATGAACTTTATTATGGGCTAGGAGTAAGAGGTATCGTATTAGTTTTTAACTCCTATTTTAGAAGATATATTGCATTGCCTTTAGCGATAATAGCTAAAAATATTGGTCGTATCTTATTTTTGCAGCAGCCCGAGTGGGCTGAGGATAGAAAGGACTGGGAAAACGAGACTCATCTTTTATGCAACGATGACGGTTTTGCTATAGGCGTCATATCCATCAGCAACTTTCCGGAAGAGTGGTGGGAATACGGTCTTCAGGTCAAAGTTTTATGGCCTTTAGAGTTGAAACCTTGGCACACAGCGGATGATAGACAAAGGATAACCAACGATTATGCTTTTATAAGGTCTTTCTGGGGACTAGCTGACTATCCTTGGGGTGGTGCCCGACCCAACCGTTCCTTTTCCATTTTTTGGGGGCCCATTTTTAACGAACTAGGCAAAAAAAGTCAAAGATTAGCAGCAGAAAAATTGGAAGGGAGCGCCTTTCGACTTATAAGAAGCGTTTTCAACCAAAAAATAAAGCAAAATTTTGTTAGAGTTCTAGGAAACCCAAAAGAAAGCATAAAACGGCTTAAAGAAAGCATAAAACGGCTTAAAGAAAGGGTTCTAGTTCTAAAAAGCACAATTTTGAAAATAATAAAAAAAAATATAAGATTGAAAGGGATAGGAGTAGATGAATCGAGTGAAACTCAAAAAGAAAAAGATTCTATAATCAGCAATGAGATAATTCATGAATCATTTAGTCAAATTCGATCTACAGCTTCTACAAATTCAGAAGAAAAAATACAAAATCTGATTAATAGAACAAGCACAATAAAAAATCAAATAGAAAGAATTACAAAAGAAAAAAAAAAAGTAACTCCAGGACTAAATAATAGTCCTAACAATAAAAAGCAAAATAATAATGTAGAATCACCAAAAAATATTTGGAAAATTGTAAAAAGAAGAAATGTTCGATTAATAAGTAAATGGAATTATTTTCAAAAAATTTTCATTGAAAAAATATACAAAATATACCTAGATATCTTTCTATGTATCATTAAGATTCCTAGAATCAATTTAACAAAAAAATTTTTTGAGAAAGACATTTCCAATACTGAAACAAATCAAAAAAGAATTACCTTTAGTTCGACTATAAAAAATATAAATAAGCGGAAGTCACAGATTGTTCCGAAATTTGCTTCCTTGCCAAATTTATCTTCCCTGTCACAAGCATATGTATTTTACAAATTATCACAAACCCTAGTTAGTGATAAGTTAAGATCTGTTCTTCAATATCGCGGAACGTCTTTTTTTCTTAAGACTGCAATAAAGGATTCTTTTGAAAGACAGGGAATATTTCATTCCGAATTAAAGCATAAGAAACTTCGAAATTTTGGAACGAATCCATGGAAAAACTGGTTAAGAGGTCAGTCTCAATACAATTTATCTAAGGTTCATTGGGAGCGAGTAGGCGCACAAACCTGGCGAAATAAAGTCAACCGACGCCATACGCCTCAAAATAACGATTTAAATAAAGGAGATTCATATGAAAAAGACCCATTACTTCATTCCAAAAAACAAGATGATTCTGAAGTATATTCATTAGTAAGAAATCAAAAAACTAAGTTTCAGAAAAACTATAAATATGATCTTTTAGCATATAAATACATTTCTTCTGAAACTAAGAAGGACTCCTCTATTTCTAAATTGCCATTACAAGTAAATAAGAGCCAAGAGATCGACTTATTTGATATACCAGAGGAGATTGTTTTCAAGACTTATTTCAAGGATTGTATACTAGACAAGAAGTTTCTAGACAAGCTTTATCGAGACAATACTTATCTACACAATTATCTAGACAATACTTATGTAGACAAGGATTATCACAAGGATTATCTAGACAAGAGTTTTCTAGACAAGGTTTATTTCAAGGATTCTCTAGACCAGCTTTATCTAGAAAAGGATTATTACAAGGATTATCTAGACGAGGTTTATCTAGACAAGAATTCTCTAGACAATTATCTAGACAAGGTTTATATGTCTCTGAAAAAAATGCGAAAGAAAAAACCTGAAAGAAAATATATGGACTTTGATTGGAAGTTTTTCGAAAAATATCTAGTCAATTTGGAGGCTGGGAAAAAGATCGACCCTAACCATAATACAAATACTAAGATTGAGACTCAGAATTCTAAAATAATTGAGAATGAAAATTCTCAAATAATTGAGACTCAGAATTCTGAAATAATTGAGAATGAGAATTCTGAAATAATTGAGAATGAGAAGAGAGGTCTTATTTATGATATCGTTCCAAAAATGCTCTTGGATCCAGAAATCGAAAAGGATCCAGAACTCAAAGAAGATCCAGAACTCAAAGAAAATCCAGAAATCAAAGAAGACAAAAAAAGCTTTTTTAATTGGATGGGAATGAATGAAGAAATATTAAAGGCACCCAGAGCGAATTC